TGTCTCGGGTTGGGGCAAATTATTATAATTCGTCCCCGTCGACGTATTAGTCGACATTTTTCACAAATTTTACGAGTGGAAGCCCTTATCTTCATATTTTTCATTCCTTAATTTTGAGTATACATATTTTGTGAAGAAAATAAGTTTCGTTAAATTTTAAAATCATAAATTGTATTCCTAAAAAAAAAAAAAAAAATAAAAGGAATGTTGAAGTTGAAAAAATTACCTAATCATTCGAATCTTTGTTGGGGAGTCTATAAATTAGACGTTTTCTGGTCGAATCATAAGCACTTACTTATATTTTGACTCTATCTCCTGGTGGTATACGTATGAAAACACGTCGGGTCTTTTCTGAAGCATAACCTAAAACCAGATCTTCATTATCTAAATGAATCTGTAACATATTATTGGAAAGTTATTAAGAAATTAAACCTTTCTGAATCCTTTTTTTTTATCTAAAAGTCTCTTGAAATATCAGCTAATCTAATGTAGGAGGAATGATATTAGAAATCTGTTCTTTCTTCTTTTTTTTTTCACAAATAGGGGAAGTCCGGATACAATTTGGATATCAAAAAGATTACCATATATAACACAAGATTTCTCCACCGATTCCTTCTAGTCGAGCCTCTCGGTCTGTCATTATACCCCGAGAAGTAGAAAGAATTACAATCCCTATCCCACCTAAAATTCTCGGAATTTGTTGATAGTTAGAATAGATTCGTAGACCAGGGCGACTGATGCGTTTTAAATTTAGACTAGTTCTACATGGTCCTTTCCTATTTCTTCTATGGCGTAGGGTTAAAGCAAAAAAAAAATTTTTGCCTTCCTGATGTTTTCTCACATTTTCAATAAAACCTTCTCGTAAAAGTATTTTAATAATGTTTTCGGTGATGTTAGTAGATGCTATTCGAACGGTTCCTTTTCTATCCATGTCCGCATTTCGTATAGAGGTTATTATGTCAGCAATAGTGTCCCTACTCATGATAAACAAAAATTTTTGTTGCCTCATAATTTTGATATAATCAACATACTTTGTTTTCGTTTTTTTTTCGTTTTATGAATTAATTCTTTTATTTTTATTAATTTTTAATAAATTTTATTTTTATTAAAGGTATATGCGTGAAACACAATCTATTAATTAATTTTAATTTAATTGATTTCGTTCAAATATAAATATTATAAATCAGGGTTTATATCTCATCTTATAATGCTCTTATAATGCTTTATTTCTTTATCTTATAATACTTCAGGTGCTAATGAAACTATTTTAGTGAAATTTAAATGTCTCAATTCCCGCGCGATTGCACCAAAAATTCGAGTTCCCTTTGGATTTCCTTCTTGGTCAATCACAACTGCAGCGTTGTCATCATATCGTATTATCATACCGTTGTCGCGTTTGAGTTCTTTAGAAGTACGCACAATTACAGCTCTGATCACTTCGGATCTTTCTAGAGGTGAATTGGGGACTGCTTCCTTGATCACAGCAATAATAACATCGCCAATATGAGCGTATCGGCGATTACTAGTTCCTATGATTCGAATACACATCAATTCTCGAGCTCCGCTATTATCTGCTACATTCAAACGGGTCTGAGATTGGATCATATTCTTTTTTGAATCTGTTATTTCAATGGAAAGGGGCAAAAAAAAGAAATATTGTTTGTCCAAAAGAAAAAAAAAAAAAAAGAAATTTGCGAAATTTTTCCTAACAAAGGCCTTTTTCTTTTAGTTCTGTATTCCTATCCCAAAATAATGAATTGAGTTCGTATAGGCATTTTGGACGCTGCTATTGAAATAGCCTTTCTGGCTATATTTTCTGCTACCCCGCCCATTTCATAAATCATTCTACCCGGTTTAACGACAGCTACCCAATATTCGGGAGATCCCTTCCCCGAACCCATACGTGTTTCCGAGGGTCTTAGGGTAACTGGTTTGTCGGGAAAGATACGTACCCATATTTTTCCACCGCGGCGTACATTTCGTGTCATTGCCCGGCGCCCTGCTTCTATTTGTTTAGACGTAATCCAAGCGGGTTCAAGTGCCTGAAGAGCATATCTACCGAAACAAATACGATTACCTCGATAAGATATTCCTTTCATTCTTCCTCTATGTTGTTTACGGAATCTGGTTCTTTTGGGGTTATAGTTGATGGTTGTTTCGCAATTCCATCTCTACTGCAGAACCGGACATGAGAGTTTCTTCTCATCCAGCTCCTCGCGAATGAAATGATTATGATTAAAAAGAAAATATACATAGAAAATATACATGCAGTTGATGAATAATATACTGAATCCTGGGATTCCTTGATATTGATATTTCACCTAATCTATTTATTAGATTAGAAATTTGTATATTTTTTATTTGTATAATTCATATAGAAATTCATAGATAATTATTTCTATTTTTAGTTTTAGTCTATTTTTAGATATTGTTTAGATAATGTTCTTTTAATGTTATAACGAATCTGTATTTATTATGATTATTAGATCAGATCGCTTAA